ATTCGAGGAATTTATCACACAAGTATTCAATTAGTTCGTACTTGCTTAGTATTGAATTGGGACCAAGAACAAAATGGTTCTATAGAAGAGGTTCATGCTTCCTTTGTTGAGGTAAGGGCAAATGATCTAATTCGCGATTTCATAAGAATTGAGTTAGTCAAGTCCACTATTTCGTATACCGGAAAAAGGTATGATAGGGCAAGTTCCGGATTGATTCCCGATAATGGATTAGATTGCACCAATATAAATCCTTTTTATTCCAAGGCGAAGATTCAATCACTTAGCCAACATCAAGGAACTATTGGTATGTTGTTGAATCGAAATAAGGAATGCCAATCTTTGCTAATTTTGTCATCATCCAATTGTTCTCGAATTGGTCCATTCAATAGTTCGAAATATAACAATGTGACAAAAGAATCGGATCCCCTAATTCCAATTAGGGATTATTTAGGTCCCTTAGGCGCTATTGTACCTAAAATATCGAATTTTTATTCATCTTACCATTTAATAACTCATAATCAGATCGTGTTAAAGAAATATTTGCTACTTGACAATTTGAAACAGATTTTCCAAGTACTTCAAGTACTTAAATACTGTTTAATAGATGAAAATAGGAGGATTTATAATCCCGATCTATGCAGTAACATCGTTTTGAACCCATTCCATTTGAATTGGTGCTTTCTCCATCATGATTATTGTGAAGAGACATCGATCAAAATTAGCCTTGGACAATTTATTTGTGAAAATGTATGTCTATTTAAATACGAACCACACGTAAAAAAATCTGGTCAAATTTTAATTGTTAATGTCGACTTTTTAGTTATAAGATCGGCTAAGTCTTATTTGGCTACTCCTGGAGCAACTGTTCATGGTCATTATGGGAAAATCCTTTACGAAGGAGATACATTAGTTACATTTATATATGAAAAATCGAGATCTGGTGACATAACGCAAGGTCTTCCAAAAGTAGAACAAATCTTAGAAGTGCGTTCGATTGATTCAATATCGATGAACCTCGAAAGGAGAGTTGAAGGTTGGAACGAGCGTATACCAAGAATTCTTGGGATCCCCTGGGGGTTTTTGATTGGAGCTGAGCTAACCATAGCCCAAAGTCGTATCTCTTTGGTTAATAAGATCCAAAAGGTTTATCGATCCCAGGGGGTACAGATCCATAATAGACATATAGAGATTATTGTACGTCAAGTAACATCAAAAGTGTTGGTTTCAGAAGATGGAATGTCTAATGTTTTTTCGCCTGGAGAATTAATCGGATTGTTGCGAGCGGAACGAGCAGGGCGCGCTTTGGACGAATCAATCTGTTATCGGGCAATCTCATTGGGAATAACAAGAGCGTCTCTGAATACTCAAAGTTTCATATCCGAAGCAAGTTTTCAAGAAACCGCTCGAGTTTTAGCAAAAGCTGCTCTACGAGGTCGTATTGATTGGTTGAAAGGCCTGAAAGAGAACGTTGTTCTGGGGGGGATTATACCTGTTGGTACCGGATTCCAAAAATTTGTGCACCGTTCAAGGCAAGACAAAAACATTTATTTGGAAATCAAAAGAAAAAATCTATTCGAGTTGGAAATGAGAGATATTTTGTTACACCATAGAGAATTATTTTGTTCTTACGCGACAAACAATTTCCATGAGACAAATTTACATGAGACATCAGAACAATCATTTATGCGATTTAATGATTCCTAAGAGCGGATTCATTTTCACTTTAACTATCTTTTAACTATACTGGTCTGATTATTGATTTGGTAATAAATAAAATAAGTAATTAAAAAAAAATTATGGTTTGTGCCGTGTATCAATGGTCAATCCCCGGTAGAAGGTTCCATCGGAACAATTATTTATTTCAAGGTACCTCGTCTCTTTGTTAATAATACGAAAAAGAAAAAACAAAAAGGAAGTGTGGGAAAAAATGACAAGAAGATATTGGAACATCAATTTGGAAGAGATGATGGAAGCAGGAGTTCATTTTGGTCATGGTACTAAGAAATGGAATCCTAGAATGGCCCCTTACATTTCTGCAAAGCGTAAAGGTATTCATATTACAAATCTCGCTAGAACTGCTCGTTTTTTATCAGAAGCCTGTGATTTAGTTTTTGATGCAGCAAGTAGGGGAAAAAACTTCTTAATCGTCGGTACCAAAAATAAAGCATCGGATTCAGTAGCATCAGCTGCAATAAGGGCTCGGTCTCATTTTATTAATCAAAAATGGCTCGGTGGTATGTTAACAAATTGGTCCACTACGGAAACGAGACTTTATAAGTTCAGGGACTTAAGAGCAGAAGAAAAGATGGGGAAACTCAACCGTCTCCCCAAAAGAGATGCAGCAATGTTGAAGAGAAAATTATCTACCTTGCAAACATATCTCGGTGGGATCAAATATATGACGGGATTGCCTGATATTGTGATCATCGTTGATCAGCAAGAAGAATATACGGCTCTTCGAGAATGTGCCATTTTGGGGATTCCAACGATTTGTTTAATCGATACAAATTGTGACCCAGATCTTGCAGATATTTCGATTCCAGCCAACGATGACGCTATAGCTTCAATTCGATTGATTCTTAACAAATTAGTATCCGCAATTTGTGAAGGTCGTTCTAGCTATATAAGAAATCGTTGATTATGATTAAGATTAAGAATAATAAAATTAGTTAATGTTAATTATTGGGCAACTCCATAGATTTATTGGATCGGTTACTTTTTTTTGAATTTTTAAAAATAGAAAAAAAAAGAACTGGGGATATTGATATATATTATGATGTTATGTGATTTCTTGGTATCCTAAATATATGATTAATGATTCAAGTTGGTGAGTTGAGAAAGAAATGGTTGAATCAAACTAATTCCTTTTTTTAAGTTCAATTTCTATCAGAGGACAATATGAATGTTATACCATGTTACATTAAAACACTCAAGGGGTTATACGATATATCGGGTGTAGAAGTAGGCCAACATTTCTATTGGCAAATAGGAGGTTTACAAATCCATGCCCAAGTACTTATCACTTCTTGGGTCGTAATTGCTATCTTGTTAGGTTCAGCCATCATAGCTGTTCGGAATCCACAAACCATTCCGACCGACGGTCAGAATTTCTTTGAATATGTCCTTGAATTTATTCGAGACTTGAGCAAAACCCAGATTGGAGAAGAATATGGACCTTGGGTTCCTTTTATTGGAACTATGTTCCTATTTATTTTTGTTTCTAATTGGTCAGGTGCCCTTTTACCTTGGAAAATCATACAGTTACCTCATGGGGAGTTAGCTGCGCCCACGAATGATATAAATACTACTGTTGCTTTAGCTTTACCCACGTCAGTGGCATATTTTTATGCAGGTCTTACCAAAAAAGGGTTGGGTTATTTCGAGAAATACATCAAACCAACTCCAATACTTTTACCAATTAACATCCTAGAAGATTTCACAAAACCCTTATCTCTTAGTTTTCGACTTTTCGGGAATATATTGGCTGATGAATTAGTAGTTGTTGTTCTTGTTTCTTTAGTCCCTTCAGTAGTTCCTATACCTGTCATGTTTCTTGGATTATTTACAAGTGGTATTCAAGCTCTTATTTTTGCAACGTTAGCCGCGGCTTATATAGGTGAATCCATGGAGGGTCATCATTGACTAGTTTTCGAAATAGTCTTTTTTTTTTAGCTTATCCCAATTCATGCATGGTTCAAGATAATCTGCTTGGTTGGAGAACATAATAGATATAAATACGTATGAATATATGACCTAGAGTCGTAGGAGAGAAGATGAACGATATTACGGAATTGTAAAAAAAAAAAAAGGATGGGTTGGGGAGGTCACACTAGATGTATGTAATGTCTATAAGTCTAGCCACTTTTTGTGTGGGTTTCGAGGAATGATTCTATAATCCGATTCAATATAAAATGTGGCCAGTTTACGTTATGGAAGAAAGAAATATATATGTAATATGTATATGTAATATTAGATATTCACTAGTTATATAGTCCTATCTATATATAAATAGAAGTCCTTATGCCTTACCTATATACTAACTAACTATATATATATCTAACTATATGCTATATATATGTAATATATATATAGCAATATATATAGATAGCAATATATATAGCAAAATAAATAAAAAATATATATATATATGTATTGATATACATATTGATATCGTTATATTGATATCGTTGATATCGATCATATTGATATCCATTGCATATATTTATGATTGCATATATTGATTTGATTGCAGTTTACTGCATTTAGATTAGATGGATTACAAGATAAGTCAAGTCCTTTCTTCTGTTTCATTTGTGATTGTGGAACAGATGAACTCAAGGATATAGAAGAGTAAAGAACGAAGGATGGAATGAAAGAATGGTTGGAAAGAAAGAAATGCAATAACTAGAGCCGTATGTATATGGATTTACAAAAACTTCATCATGGGTAGAAACAAAAAACGAGATATCGAAGTAGTTCTGACGATTCAGTAATATTATCATTAGTTTTTAGTTACTCCGACCCAATAGATCTTAATGATCAAACTTAATGATAAAATTAAGTAATAATTCATTGGTTGATTGTATCATTAACCATTTTTTTTTTTTGTGTGAGGAACTTACCATGAATCCACTGATTTCTGCCGCTTCCGTTATTGCTGCTGGATTGGCTGTAGGACTTGCTTCTATTGGACCCGGAGTTGGTCAAGGTACTGCTGCAGGCCAAGCTGTAGAGGGTATTGCGAGACAACCAGAAGCAGAGGGTAAAATACGAGGTACTTTATTGCTTAGTCTAGCTTTTATGGAAGCTTTAACAATTTACGGACTGGTTGTGGCATTAGCGCTTTTATTTGCGAATCCTTTTGTTTAATCCTAGAAATGTAAAAAAGTACCTTAGATTACATACTTATTTTACTTTTTTTCTTTATTAACTTGAAATTAAATTGTCGTTTGCTTCTTCGAATTATATCAACACTTTACTCCTATAATTACTTATTTGTT